TGATCTTTTCTTGTGTTCTGAAAGATATTGAAAATGAAGAATTATTTGTATGTTGGGACTTGGAATAAACCTTTCTCCGTGGAGGAAGGGAATAGCAAATTTTTCCTATAGAACCTCTAGGAACAAGAAGATTTAATCGGAAATATCGACAGATTCTTGCGGAGTCCAAATCAAACAAATATAAAAAATGAAATAAAAAAAGATCCACTGTTCAAATTTTATCTCTATCAAATTTTAATATCAGAATAGTTGATATAGTTCTGATTCAATGGGTTAGGTCTACTTACTTTTTATTTTTTTGATTTAGAATCTTTCCGATTTCTTTTGATTCGAATAATAGAAAATAGGAATATCAGGCATTCATTATAATGAAATAATAAAAAAATGTTCTACTTTCAAACTAGCTAACTAGAATTACTATATTCGAATTCATTAGAATGATAACGATAATATTAGAATTCAGAATTCCATTTTCTAATGAAATTCTATGATTCCTTAGTTTTTTTATTACAAATATCAACAATATCTCTATTCTCTCTTCAAATATTAATACTACCGCTGGAGTTTTATGAAAAAAGAAAAAAAAAAAAGCCCCTTATCGGATTTGAACCGATGACTTACGCCTTACCATGGCGTTACTCTACCACTGAGTTAAAAGGGCCCCGTTTGGTTCAATTCCTGAATAAGGAACTAGCCACTATGAGTCTAGTGCATATATTTATTACTGCATATACTTATTCTATGTTATATTATATGATTATATGAAATTTATATGAAATTCGAATATATGTACATAGATACGTTTTATCTGCATAGCGGCTGATTAAGGAACAAGAGATTGGATTTACCTAGTGAGTATAGTATAGGTAAAATGGGTTTATTGATATTTGATTTTCTAAACATCAGTGTAATGAATTATTTCAAAACCGATTCTAATTGAATTGATCCTCATCCTAACGAAATTCATTTGATTGATACATGTATCCACCAATTCAAAACATAGATACAAGATTTTTCATCGAATCGTTGATAAATGGATTCAATTTGTCTCTCAACCAAATTCTTATCAAAAAACAATTTTTCAATAACTTGTTGATCCCTATCCCTCTTCCCGGATTTCCAGATTGATTATCGTTTTTTAATTTACCGGCTTAGTGTGAGATAGAAATATGCCCACCGAATCCTTCTTAACAATGAATGAAAGTGAAAGAAATGAAGTTTAACCCCCTCGCCTTTTCTTTTCCGGCAAACCAATCATTCCCCGAAAGGCTCCTATCTCTCTTTCGTATTACTTTTTTTCTATTTTTAGAATTATAGAGTGGGGATTAGACTGAACAATTTAAAAATTAAAATGATGAATCTAAAAATTCTATGGAATTATGAAAGACGGAAAGATCCTTCTGATCGAGTCATATCATTCCATTATATTGACAATTTCAAAAAACTGTTTATACTATGAACATAGTATAATGGCGGTTGGGCAAGTATGCCCCCATCGTCTAGTGGTTCAGGACATCTCTCTTTCAAGGAGGCAGCGGGGATTCGACTTCCCCTGGGGGTAGGGTTAGGGTACTACGAAAGGAAGTTGATCGTGGATTATCAATAAGGACTTAAATTGATTTTTCCTGGGTCGATGCCCGAGCGGTTAATGGGGACGGACTGTAAATTCGTTGGCAATATGTCTACGCTGGTTCAAATCCAGCTCGGCCCAATAATTCGCCGATCCACCATGAGATGATGTAACCGTTTGTTGTTCTCCGGAAATGCCCAATGAACTTTGATACACAAGAATCAAAATCTGCTACATCCCTACCACTATTTATTTTATTACGTATTTTTTCCACAAATTCAGATCTTGCTAATGATCTAGATTCATATCAAGGTCTGGAAGTATAAAGTCTAAATAAAAAGAGACTCTTTTTTATTTTCATTGATTTATTGAAAGATTGATTTTCAATCGATTTGGAAATAACAAACGGATTACTAGAAATCCGTGTAGATCTCGCTAAAGTGTATATCCATATAAATAAAAATATCAATATCAATATATTAGTACCGCCTCTGCCAGTTAGAACAAGACAATTCTAATCTAAAATCAAAATAGAAAAAGGTTTGAATGAAATCGTAAGAATATGCATGCTGTACACTTTTTTCCTGGGATTGTAGTTCAATTGGTCAGAGCACCGCCCTGTCAAGGCGGAAGCTGCGGGTTCGAGCCCCGTCAGTCCCGATGGATAGAAATCCAATAAAAAGATACATCAATTCATTTCTTCTGTGAAAGGGAGTCAAAATAACAAACATAATCTCATTCCTAACAGGGATCTCTCTTTTTTTTTTTTTCTTTTTTTCGTTTCACATTTCTCATCAAACAAATAGGGTAATTTCCATTTCTTCAACTAATACTGATTGATGGAAAAGAAACATATGTGGATTAGCACAATTATTAGTAGCGTCGTATTCAGGATTCCAAGAGAAAGAGATACTGTACTACTAGACCTGGCTTTTTCGATTACTCCCGATCTGTGTAATAAAATAGAGTACTATAGAATATGTTTACAGCGAACACACACACACAAATGGAATTTGCACGATACAAAAAAAAGGAGTTCCTTTGATTTTGATAGAACACTTTAGGATTCAAAGTTTATCCTATTACTAATCGAAGGGTGAGAATATTAAAAAAAAAGTAAAGGAATTTTTTTTTGATTGGATCAGAAATAAATTTTTGAATTTGGTATGGATAAAAGATCTTCCTATGTTATACTATTCAATTCTTGACGATGAATCGATTTGATAGTTCAGATATTGTTATTCATGATATTGATCCGATTCGATATCATCGAGATGTAATTTATACCATTGAATTTACCGACGAAAGATTTATCATCTCTATGGGATTAAATCCCGAGTTATTGCGAATTAAAGAGAAATCTAACGATGAGATTATGGAAGTAAATATTCTCGCATTTATTGCTACTGCACTGTTCATTCTAGTTCCTACTGCCTTCTTACTTATAATTTACGTAAAAACGGTAAGTCAAAGTGATTAATTTGACTTAAACCTTACTTCTTAGTTCTTATCAATGCAATGATGGAAGAAAAAATGAAAAAAGATTTCAATTTTGCGTCTTACTCTTAAATGAAATGATCGGACTAGAATCGGCAGTATTCTATGAAATCTGATAGTATGGTAGAAAGAAATGGATTTTATTTCTTTCTACCCCATACTATCTATTATTGTAGTGTATAAAGTTTTACTCTATAAAGATAGAGGTTTAATATGAATCGATTTACAATATCTATCTTCATATATTCATATATATAGTCAATCGCATATATGTAATGCACATAGCGTCCAATTTTTTTTGTTTCATCTATTTGATTTGTATTGGTTCCAATCAATCTGAAATAATCAAAAGGCAACTCTTTTTCGTCCGATTCGAATTTATAGATTTCTGATTATTTTCAAGACCAATCCCGGTATCATATTAAAAAAAGATCAAATAATCTTTTTAGCATTCCGAAGAAGTAATTGATTAAATTAAAAATTAAATAGTTAACAGATGATCTAGGGGTTCTATGGGAAACTTTTTCCTATTTTAAAAATATTAGTAAAACCCAACCGATTTTTAACGTTTGAACCATGATATGAAATGAAAACATAAATCCAATTTCAAAACTCAAATAAATCAAAAACCAAATAATAAAACAAGCAATAAGCACGTAATATGTGACTCGCCTAAGGCAACGGCAATATCTTATTATGTGTAGTATTTCCTTAGACAACTACTATGTCTATTTTGTTTCCTATAGAAAGTGTGTATCCGCGCTTAATAACTAATAAAAAACGGATTTCTTTTCTCTTTGAAAAAAGTGAAAAAAGGGGGGATAAAAAAATAAATAAAAAAAGGGTTCCGCGGTTCCTCATTGTTCATATATCACTTTGGTAAGAGCCAGTTCATCGAAATCTTAGAAAGAAGAAAGAATTTGGTTGGAATAAGTTTTCGATTATTTGTATTACCTTGACTTTCAAAATACAAACATGGGAAAAAGTAAAATATTTGTTTAATTGAAAGAGTATTTTCTATTTCTATATTATCCATAGAATACATTATTCCATTCGAATACACTATAATTCCGAAATGCAGATATTTTTTAATTATTGAATTAATGAATTAATTATTAAATAGAAAAATAAAATTTCAGAACCCATCTATAAAACAATGGATACAGTTTTATTTTAGTTTTTTCCCTCAACTCACTTAGTAGTATTTTTAGAGTCCACTTCTTCCCCATACTACGAGGGAAAGGGAAAATGTAAAGACTACCATTAAAGCAGCCCAAGCGAGACTTACTATATCCATGTAAATTATGTCTCCTATTTCTATCAATATGAAGGAATTATTTCATTTTTTTTTATTGTTCACTAAAAATAAATAATAGTTGAATCACTGGCACAGAGTCAAAAAGGGATTCTGGCCAAACATCATTGACGAAAGAATCCAATAAATCCAATTATAACATCTAACAAGTTCTTATATGATTTCTAGTATAATCAGAAAACGTTAAGTACAAACAAAATATCCGGAGACACCCTTGGAAGTATTAAGGGAATGAATGTTAGTTACTAACAGGTAGGAATAATAAGACTTATGTTTTATTTTTATTTTGTTGTCCTCGATTTCATTAAGTAAAAAGAATATATATATAGAATCAAGATAGATCACTTCGCATACTCTTATTTTCATTTAATCTAATCCTTACCGTCTCCCGATTGTCTCTGTAAAACAATCGGAAGACAGACGAATAAATTCTTTCACTAGAGGTTGCCAAAAAGAATTCTTTTTTTTTTTTTCTTTTTAATTCAATTTAAATTAAAAAAAAATATTATTAAAAGGTTTTAAAGAATATTAATTTATAAATATTTAAAATATTCTAATAATATCTAATAATATCTAATATAAAATATTTCTATTTAATTTTTCAATTTATTAGAATAT